AATAGATGAAGCGACCTTGATACATTATTCACAACAATCAGACTTTCGGCACGGTATAATCAAAGGTTCTATGCGAGCTCAAAGACGTAAAATAGTTATTCTCAAAGTGTTTCAAGCAAATGTGCATTCCCCTCTTTTTTTGGAAAGACTACAAAAATCTACTCTTTTTTCTTTTGATATGTCCGGGTTGATTAAACTTATTTTTAAAAATTGGGTGGGAAAGGAGGAAGCATTCCAATTTGTAGAGTATACAAAAGAACAAACAAAAAGAGCAGAAAAAACAGAAAAGAACAAAAGAAAGGAAAAAGCACGAATAGAAATAGCGGAGGCCTGGGATAGCATTCTACTTGTCCAAGTAATAAGAGGTTGCGTATTACTAACTCACTCTATTTTTAGAAAATATATTCTATTACCTTCATTTATAATTGCGAAAAATGTTGGACGTATATTCCTATTGCAACTTCCTGAATGGTCTGAGGATTTCCAGGAATGGAATAGAGAGACCCATCTTAAATGTACCTATAATGGCGTTCCATTATCCGAAACAGAATTTCCGAAAAATTGGTTAACAAGCGGTATTCAGATAAAAATCTTATTTCCTTTCTGTCTGAAACCTTGGCACAAATCGAAATTACGATCCTTTCATAAAGATCTAATGAAAAAGAAAAAAGAAGAAAAAGATGATTTTTGTTTTTTAACAATTTGGGGAATGGAAACCGAACTTCCTTTTGGTTCCCCCCGAAAACGACCTTCCTTTTTTAAACCCATTTTGAAAGAATTTGAAAAAAAAATTGGAAAATATAAAAAGAAGTATTTTCGAGCTCTAACAATTTTCAAAGGAGAGACAAAATTACTTCGACAAGTTTCACAAGAAACAAAAAATTGGATTATCAAAAGTGTTATTTTTATAAAAATAATAATCAAAAAACTTTCAAAAGTCAGTCCAATTCTCTTATTTAGATTAAGAAAAGTAGAAGTATATGAATCGGGTCAAATTAAAGAAGAAAAAGATTCCAGAATAAGTAATCAGATAATTCACGAATCATTTAGTCAAATTGCATCTCCGAATTGGGCAAATTCTTCATTGCCAGAAAAAAAAATGAAGGATCTGACCGATAGAACAAATACAATTCAAAACCAAATAAAAAGAATCACAAAAGAGAAAAAAAAAGTAACTCCAAGAATAAATAATCTTAGTCTTAACAAAACAAGTTATAATGCTAAAAGATTCAAAAAATGGCAAATATTAAAAAGAAGAAATGCTCGATTAATCCGTAAATTACCATTTTTTTTTAAATTTTTCATTGAAAAAATATACACAGATCCATTTTTATATATCATAAATATTCCCAGAAGAAATACAAAACTTTTTCTTGAATTAATAAAAAAAATTATTGATAAATCATCCATTTTCAATAATCCAAGAAAAAGAAACGAAGAAAGAATTAATAAAAAAAAGAAAACTCCAGTTCCCTTTCTTTCGACTATAAAAAAAAAAAAGCCGTTTTATGACTTATCATCCGTGTCACAAGCATATGTATTTTACAAATTATCACAAATTGAAGTTAGTAACTCGTTAAAATCTGTTGTTCCACCATATCAAGGAATCGCCCCCTTTCTTAAGCCTAAAATAAAGGATTTTTTTGAAACACAAGGAGTGGTTCATTCAAAATTCGCAGATAAGAAACTTTTGAATTATGAAACAAATCAATGGAAAAACTGGTTAAGAAAACATTATCAATACCAGTTATCTCAAACCATCTGGTCTAGATTAATACTAAAAAAACGGCGAAATACGATTCACCAGCCTCGTATAGCTAAAAAGGAAAATTTAAACAAATGGCATTCATATGAAAAAGATCAATTAATTGATTCGAAAAAACAATTTGAAGTATATTCATTATCTAATCAAAAAGATAATTTTCGAAAATACTATATATATGATCTTTTATCATATAAATTTCTTAATTATGAAAATCAAGCAGAATGCTTTTTTTATGGATCTCCCTTTCAAGTAAATAAGAACCAAGAAATTTCCTATAACACGCCTAAAGAAACCTTTTTTGATATACTGAGGAACATCCCCATTAATAAAAATGGTCTAGGAAGGGTCAATATTCTATATATGGCAAACCCGACCGATAGAAAATATTTCGATTGGAAAGTTTTCCAATTTTATCTTAGGCAAAAAGTTGATATCGAGGCTTGGATACTAATCGATAGCAATAGGAATAAAAATACTCAAATTCATACTAATAATTCTCAAATAATTTCTAAAAAAGATCTTTTTTATCTTATAATTCCAGAACTCAATTTACCAAATCCCTACAAAGCATTTTTTGATTGGATGGGAATGAATGAAAAAATGCTAAAGCATTCCATATCGAATCTGGAACTTTGGTTCTTCCCAGAATTTGTATTACTTTATAAGACATATAAAATGAAACCTTGGTTTATACCAAGCAAATTACTTCTTTTAAATTTAAATAATCAAAAAGTTGATGAAAGGGGAAGTTTTTTGATAGCATTGAATAAAAAGCACCAAAATCAAGAAGAAAAAGAACCTACTAGTCGAGTAGATCAGAGATCTGTTCTCTCACAACAAAAAAATATTGAAGAAAATTATGCAAGATCAGACGGGAAAAAGAAAAAACAATCCAAAAGTAACAGGGAAGCAGAACTATATTTCTTCCTGAAACGTTATTTGCTTTTTCAATTGAGATGGGATGAGACTTTGAATCAAAGAATGATCAATAATATCAAGGTATATCGTCTCCTGTTTAAACTGATAGATCCAAGAGGAATTACTATATCCTCAATTCAAAAGAGAGAAATGAATTTGGATATAATGCTGATTCAGAAGAATTTACCTCTTTCAGAATTGATGAAGAAGGGAGTATTGATTTTCGAACCCATTCGTCTGTCTGTAAAAAAAGATGGACAATTTATTATGTATCAAACCATAGCTATTTCATTAGTTCATAAGAGTAAGCACCAAACGAATCAAAAATACCAAGAACAGAGATATGTTTCTAACAAAAATTTTGATGAAACTATTTCACCACGCAAGAGAATAGCTGGAAATAGAGACAAAAATTGTGTTGATTTACTTGTTCCTGAAAATATTTTATCGTTTAGACGTCATAGAAAATTGAGAATTCTAATTTCTTTCAATTCAAACAATAGAAATTATATAGATGGAAATCCGGTATTTTGGAAAGGAAAGAACGTAAAAAACCGCAGTCAAGTTTTACAGGCCAATAACCATCTTAATAGAGAGAAAAATCAATTAATGAAATTAAAGCTCTTTCTTTGGCCTAATTATCGATTAGAAGATTTAGCTTGTATGAATCGTTATTGGTTTGATACCAATAATGGCAGTCGTTTCAATATGTTAAGGATACATCTGTACCCACGATTAAAAATTTGGGGATAATAGACTGTTTCTATATATCCTATACCCTACATATAGGATAGGGTATATAATTATAGGGTATAGGAAAGCAAACAAATAGACAAATCACATATCTTGTCTCATATTTCATTCTAGTATCCAATATGAAATGAATCAATAAAATCTTCTTCATTTTAGGTCTAAATTCTTCGATGCAAAAATGTACCAATCTTTTTTTATTCCTATCTAATCAATCCAATCTAAAATTGGATTGATTGATAGGAATTCAGAAAATTAGGATTTCATAAAAAAATAGGAATTCGATTATTGTATTCAAATGAATAGCATTATTATTATTACTGATCGGTAAAATCCATATCTGTAAAAAGGAGGGGGGAATTTTTTTTATGGTAAAAAATTCATTCATTTCGGTTATTTCTCAAAAAGAAAATGAAGAAAACAAAGGGTGCGTTGAATTTCAAGTATTAAGTTTCACCACTAAGATAAGGAGACTTACTTCGCATTTGGAATTGCACAAAAAAGACTTTTCCTCTCAGAGAGGTTTGAGAAAGATTTTGGGAAAACGTCAACGGCTGCTGGCCTATTTGTCAAAAAAAAATAGAGGACGCTATAAAGAATTAATCGGTAAGTTGGATATTCGAGAGATAAAAACTCGTTAATTTGAAACGTGATACCGTTTGACCTTAGTCGTTTTAATTTTGACAAACCTCTTTTAACTTTCAGCAATGCACGGAAGAATGACTTGGGAAAAACTTATGATTGCACCAACTACAAGAAAAGACCTCATGATAGTCAATATGGGCCCTCACCACCCATCAATGCATGGTGTTCTTCGACTGATCGTTACTCTCGATGGTGAAGATGTTATTGACTGTGAACCAATATTGGGTTATTTACATAGAGGGATGGAGAAAATTGCGGAAAATCGAACAATTATACAATATTTGCCTTATGTGACACGCTGGGATTATTTAGCTACTATGTTCACAGAAGCAATAACTGTAAATGGACCTGAACAGCTGGGCAACATTCAAGTACCTAAAAGGGCTAGCTATATCAGAGCTATTATGTTGGAGTTGAGTCGTATCGCTTCCCATCTGTTATGGCTTGGCCCTTTTATGGCAGATATTGGAGCACAGACCCCCTTCTTCTATATTTTTCGAGAACGAGAATTAATATATGACCTATTCGAAGCTGCTACCGGTATGCGCCTGATGCATAATTATTTTCGTATCGGAGGAGTCACCGCTGATCTACCTCATGGCTGGATAGATAAATGTTTGGATTTTTGTGATTATTTTTTAACTGGGGTTGCTGAATATCAAAAGCTTATTACACGCAATCCGATTTTTTTAGAACGAGTTGAAGGCATAGGCATTATTGGCGGAGAAGAAGCACTAAATTGGGGTTTATCGGGGCCAATGCTACGAGCTTCCGGAATACAATGGGATCTTCGTAAAGTGGATCGTTATGAGTGTTACGACGAATTTGATTGGGAGATTCAATGGCAAAAAGAAGGGGATTCATTAGCTCGGTATTTAGTACGAATCAGTGAAATGACTGAATCCATAAAAATTATCCAACAGGCTCTGGAAGGAATTCCAGGGGGGCCCTTTGAGAATTTAGAAAGTCGACGCTTTGATAGAATAAAAGACCCTGAATGGAATGATTTTGAATATCGATTTATTAGTAAAAAACCTTCTCCAACTTTTGAATTGTCCAAACAAGAACTTTATGTAAGAGTCGAAGCACCAAAAGGAGAATTGGGAATTTTTCTGATAGGAGATAGGAGTGTTTTTCCTTGGAGATGGAAAATTCGACCACCGGGTTTTATCAACTTGCAAATTCTTCCACAGCTAGTTAAAAGAATGAAATTGGCTGATATTATGACGATATTAGGTAGCATAGATATCATTATGGGAGAGGTTGATCGTTGAAATGATAATTGATACAACAGAAATACAAGCCATCAATTCTTTTTTCAGATTGGAATCCTTACAAGAAGCATACGAGATCATATGGATGCTTGTTCCAATTTTCATTCTTGTATTAGGAATTACACTGGGTGTACTAGTAATTGTTTGGTTAGAAAGAGAAATATCTGCAGGGATACAACAACGTATTGGCCCCGAATACGCGGGGCCTTTGGGAATTCTTCAAGCTTTAGCAGATGGTACAAAACTACTTTTCAAAGAGAATCTTCTTCCATCTAGAGGAGATACTCGCTTATTTAGTATCGGGCCGTCGATAGCAGTCATATCCATTTTACTAAGTTATTCAGTAATTCCTTTTAGTTATCGCTTTATTCTAGCCGATCTTAGTATTGGTGTTTTTTTATGGATCGCCATTTCAAGTCTTGCTCCCGTTGGACTTCTTATGTCGGGATATGGATCAAACAATAAATATTCCTTTTTAGGTGGATTAAGGGCTGCTGCTCAATCAATTAGTTATGAAATACCATTAACTCTGTGTGTATTGTCAATATCTCTACGTGTGATTCGGTAAGACAAAAAATTTCCCATATTTCAGAAAGTTAAATGATTTAAATATTTACATTATTGGGTTGATGAATTTAACCAGATAGTTATATGAGTGAAAAAAAATGGCTTAAAAATTTGCTGTTAAAGGAATTCAATCTCATTTCCTATGTACAAGAATTAAGTGAAAGTAAACAGAAGCAGTCAAGACTGTTTACCCCGAGATTGGTTGATTAGTCACCATGGCTTGAAGCGGGTTCAAAAGATCAACCATATGGGGTTTTTACTATACTATTACCATAGATGTATTACCTTACTAATGAGAGATTCCAAAAAAAAATGAGTGGATGGTTAGGAACACCAAGATACACAAAGGATTAGTAATGGAGATTCGGTAAATTATCCAATAGGATATTTTTTTTTAGAAAAGGAATTCGAATTGGGGCCTAAAATTGGTAGAAATGATTAAGAAGTACTCCCCTCGATTTCGATCCAGAGTATGTTCCTATCCACTGATTAAGTAAATAACTATCAAGAACGAAGAAATCTTTTACTTTGCATTTTTCTGAGAAAGGAGAAGAGGAACGAAATAAAACCAAAAGACTTGAATTACAAAAAAAAATATTTTTTTTTTCATTCAAGGATAAAGTTATTAATAAAAAAATAAAAATAAAAATTTTTAAAAGATGAGATCAATTCCGAAGCACTTTTTATTAAAAATCTAGCAGACAGAATTCCATTGGTCTAATTCTAGGCCTTAGGATAAGAGTTTGATTCTATATCGATCCTACAAACACATTAAGGTAAATAATGTTGAAAGGTCCGTAGATTTAGTTGTAACTGTGACCTATGAGGAGCCGTATGAGGTGAAAATCTCATGTACGGTTCTGTAATAGCGACGGTAAGAGTGATGTTATCGTCGACTATGATTATCTAACAGTTTAAGTACAGTTGATATAGTTGAAGCACAATCAAAATACGGTTTTTGGGGATGGAATCTGTGGCGTCAACCTATAGGGTTTATCGTTTTTCTAATTTCTTCTCTAGCCGAGTGCGAGAGATTACCTTTTGATTTACCAGAAGCCGAAGAAGAATTAGTAGCAGGTTATCAAACAGAATATTCAGGTATCAAATTTGGTTTATTTTATGTTGCTTCGTATCTAAATTTATTAGTTTCTTCATTATTTGTAACAGTTCTTTACTTGGGGGGTTGGAATCTTTCTATTCCATACCTATTCGTTCCCGAGTTTTTTAACATAAATAAAAGAAGTAAAGTTTTTGGAATAATAATTGGTATCTTTATTACATTAGCTAAAACTTATTTGTTCTTGTTCATTTCTATTGCAACAAGATGGACTTTACCGAGACTGAGAATGGACCAACTATTAAATCTTGGTTGGAAATTTCTTTTACCTATTTCTCTAGGCAATTTATTATTAACAACTTCGTCCCAACTTCTTTCACTGTAAAGGAATAGAATATTCCATTCTTTACAACTTATCTCAAACAAGAAAAAGAAACAAGTAAAATTATTTATATATATTCAAATATGTTCGCTATGCTAACTCAGCTGTTGAACTCTGGTCAACAAACAATACGAGCTGCCAGGTCCATTGGTCAAGGTTTCATAATTACCTTGTGCCACGCAAATCGTTTACCCATAACTATTCAATATCCCTACGAAAAATTGATCACATCAGAACGTTTCCGGGGTAGAATCCACTTTGAATTTGATAAATGCATTGCTTGTGAAGTATGTGTTCGTGTATGTCCTATAGATCTACCCGTTGTAGATTGGAAATTGCAAACCGATATTCGAAAGAAACAATTACTTAATTACAGTATTGATTTTGGAATCTGTATATTTTGTGGTAATTGCGTCGAGTATTGTCCAACAAATTGTTTATCAATGACTGAAGAATATGAACTTTCTACCTATGATCGTCACGAATTGAATTATAATCAAATTGCTTTAGGTCGCTTACCGGCATCAATAATTGAAGATTACACAATTCGAACAATTTCTTTGAATTTACCTCAAATCAAAAATGTATAAAAATGTATAAAACCCTCGATTCACAAAACATTTACAAATTCAAAATCAAAATACTTTTGGATCGAAAGGGCAGGGCTTGGTCAATACAAAAGAACGGTTGGTGAGAATCATGGCTTCATTTTAATTAAAAATTGATTTCTATTCGAATTTCTATTCGAATAGTGATTTGAAAATATGAAAATAGAAAGTTTCAACCTCTGCTTTCGAGGATAAGAGTAGTCCAATACTTTATTTACAGCGATCCGAATCACCCCGATTCAAATTTAATTCAATTAAGAAGTATCCTAAAAAATGGGATAACTTCTTTTTTTCCTGGTCAAGTCAAAAAAGGCATGAAATTTTTCTATTTTTTTTATAAAATCAAATGGATTTACCTGGACCAATACATGATTTTCTTTTAGTCTTTCTGGGATCGGGTCTTATATTAGGAAGTTTGGCAGTAGTATTACTTCCGAATCCAATTTATTCAGCCTTTTCGTTGGGATTGGTTCTTTTTTGTATATCCTTATTCTATATTCTATCGAACTCATATTTTGTAGCTGCCGCGCAACTCCTTATTTATGTAGGAGCTATAAATGTTTTAATCATTTTTGCTGTGATGTTTATGAATGGTTCAGAATATTACAAAGATTTTCATCTTTGGACTGTTGGGGATGGAGTTACTTCAATGGTTTGTATAAGTCTTTTTATTTCACTAATTACTACTATTCCCGATACGTCCTGGTATGGGATCACTTGGACTACAAAATCAAATCAGATTCTAGAACAAGATTTGATAAGTAATAGTCAAAAAATTGGAATTCATTTAGCAACAGATTTTTTTCTTCCGTTTGAACTCGTTTCAATAATTCTTTTAGTCGCCTTAATAGGTGCTATTGCTATAGCTCGTCAATAAGAAATCTTTAAAACAGTTATTTAAAACAGTTAATTCAACTAGAATCGACGCAAAAGGATGTTCTAATTTGTTAATGGGAGTTAATTTGAATTTCTGTCTAATGTAGAATCGAAAAACTTTACTTTTATTACCAATCTATTCCATTGTTCCATATTTGTTATTTGTTAAAATCAAATGGATTGAATTATTGTTCAGATTAAAATCAATTAAAATTGATAAGGAGTTGGTTAATGATGCTAGAACATATACTTGTTTTGAGTGCCTATTTATTTTCTATTGGTATCTATGGATTGATCACAAGTCGAAATATAGTTAGAGCCCTTATGTGTCTTGAACTTATATTAAATTCCGTTAATATCAATTTTGTAACATTTTCTGATATTTTTGATAATCGTCAATTAAGAGGAGATATTTTCGCAATTTTTGTTATAACTATTGCAGCCGCTGAAGCAGCTATTGGACCTGCTATTGTTTCATCAATTTATCGTAACAGAAAATCAACTCGTATTAACCAATCAAATTTGTTGAATAAATAGTATTCATCATATAGGTGAAAATTTGAATATTAATAAATAAATTTAAATTTGCGAGTTTGGTATGGGCAAAGTATGATCGTGGTTGCAAAAAAATAAGAAATCAAAGTATTTTTGCCCTCCCTCATAAATCAATTCGGAAGTAAATTGATTCTGATCACTCATTGATTCGTCTAGAATCTAACTATAGGATTCGTTTATAAGTTAGTTGACTAAACTGAAAATTTCTGACGTTAAAAAATGTATAGATCCAATGTCACATTCAGTAAAGATTTATGATACATGTATAGGATGTACTCAATGTGTCCGGGCGTGCCCCACGGATGTCTTAGAAATGATACCCTGGGACGGATGTAAAGCTAAACAAATCGCTTCTGCTCCAAGGACTGAGGACTGTGTTGGTTGTAAGAGATGTGAATCTGCCTGTCCTACGGATTTTTTGAGTGTTCGAGTTTATTTATGGCATGAAACAACTCGCAGTATGGGTCTAGCTTATTGATACATTCCATAAAACTCTACTGGAGTCCATAGTCCATTTTCTTTTTTTTTTACCGACAAGGTCCGTGCTCAATTTAATTCGATTTTGAGCACGGATTTTTCTGGCCCAAGTCTATCTTGTCTTTA